CCAGTTAGTTACTTTTTTTATTACAAATAAAAAGAAAATTCTCCCATCAAATATGAATACTAGATTGGGGTTTTACAAAGCCCCTTATCGGATTTGAACCGATGACTTACGCCTTACCATGGCGTTACTCTACCACTGAGTTAAAAGGGCCTTTTTTATTTAATTCCGGAATTATTCACTATGTGGATAAAATATCTATATGTACTTATATTATAAACATAAGTATATATGCATTAAGTACGTGCAGTAGATACATAGTGTCTAGTGGCTCATTGTTGAATAATAAAATGGATTTACCTAGGAAGTCTAGGAGAAAATGCAATGAATTGTTTCAAGACCGACTCGAATAGAAATAAATTCAATTGAAATAATTAAAAAAAAATACTACTACTAGATTTCTAATGTCGATTCTAATGAATAATTCGTCAATGACGAATAAAAAACAATTCTATGCAATTCTGAAGGGGGGAAAGATCCCTCGGCTAGAATCATTTGATTATATTGACAATTTTAAAAAACGGATCATACTATCATCATAGTATGATGGCCGTTGGTCAAGCGGGCCCCCATCGTCTAGTGGTTTAGGACATCTCTCTTTCAAGGAGGCAGCGGGGATTCGAATTCCCCTGGGGGTAGGGTACTACGAAAGGAAATTGATCATGGATTACCAATAAGTTGAAAATTGATTCTTCCTGGGTCGATGCCCGAGCGGTTAATGGGGACGGACTGTAAATTCGTTGGCAATATGTCTACGCTGGTTCAAATCCAGCTCGGCCCAATAATTCGCCAATCCGCCATGAGATGATATAACTCCCTTTGTACTTCAGAAATACCCGATCCGGAGATAAAAAAGAATCAAATTTTCTGCTAGATCCCGTATTTCCCTGGGATTGTAGTTCAATTGGTCAGAGCACCGCCCTGTCAAGGCGGAAGCTGCGGGTTCGAGCCCCGTCAGTCCCGACGGATCCAATAAATATATCAAAAAATCTCTCCCTTTTTCTGAAGGGGACCGGGGGAAGAATTCCATTGTCAAAGCAAAGGGGAAATCCTTATTTCTTTTTTCTTTCCTTTTGGTAGGAGAAAGACATATGCGGTTGGATTAGTACAATTATTGGTAGCATTATAGTCAGTATTCCAAGAAATGCTGGCTTTTTCGATTGCCCCCGATGCATGTAATGGAATCGAGTACTATACTTTTTTGAGGCGCGCATACACAAAAGGAATTCCTTTGTTGTCTAATACAAAATTGAATATAAGAAAATACTTTCCAGAAAAAACAAAAAAAAAAACAATTTCTTTTTCTGGCTACGGATTTATGGAACCTGACTTACTAGTTTGAAGTTGCAAAATAGATTTCATGCAAATTGCACACTGAGCTTTTGGTATAGGTGTCCCGGGGCTAATAATCGACGAAGAAAGGAGGGGGAAGGACAGATCAACCAAAGATCCTACTCCTCTTAGAAAGGCGAATGAATCATTTTTCCTATTTTTCATTTTGTTTTAAGGCCCCATCGACGAACGAACAAATCGGAAAATAGTCAATTTGATGAATATTCATTTTATACGGTCTCATCTTTATCACACTTCTTTGTCTTCCAAGTCAAAAATAGTTTCGTTCTAAACTCCTTTCTTTTTCCATTTAGCTTTTATTGTTTGTTTGGGTTTGTAACTATGTGACCACTGGAAGTGGAAGAGCTATTTGATGAGACTTCATCAGATGATTGTACAAGAAGGAACTAGATAGATTAGAGAGAAAAAAAGAACAGATAATAAAAAATGATAAATAAATAAAGGAATTTTGGGTTAGGTCAGCAATCCGAGTTTGGGGCGGTATGGATAAAAGAACTTCCTATGTTATACTATTCAATTCTCGACGACGAATTTATTTGATAGTTCAGATATTGTTATTCATGATATTGATCTGATTCAAGATCATCGAGAGGTAATATTCATTCATTGAATTTACAGGCCAAAGATTTATCATCTCTATGGGATTAAATCCCGAGTTATTGCGAAGTAAAAAACCGATGAGATTATGGAAGTAAATATTCTTGCATTTATTGCTACTGCACTATTTATTCTAGTTCCTACCGCTTTTCTACTTATCATTTATGTAAAAACAGTCAGTCAAAACGATTAATTATTAACTAATTTGAATGAAACTTGACTTCTGAGTTCTTAGCCAAAATTGACGAAATAAAATGAAAAAGATTCCAATTTCATGTCTTAAATGAAATGAGTGGACTAGAATCGGCAGTATTCTAATAGATAGATAGTATGGTAGAAAGAAATAGATGAATCTTTCTACCATACTATTTATTAGTTAGATTCTTGTTATAAAGCTGCCCCCTGGAATAAAATAAAGATAGAGGCTGCATTTGATATGGATCTATATATCAATCTACAATATTATCTTGATATATGTGAATATCAATTCCATATATGGGATTGACATAGCATCCAATTCCATTTATTTGCTATATCTATTTGTTCTGATCAATCTGAATTACTCCTATGTCTTATAGTTTGAATTACTATATTTTTGATTTCCAATATGAATCTCAGTATCTATTGAGAGAATCAAATCAATGAAGCAAAAGCGATAGATATAGGCATATTCAAAAAATCACGTAGTAATCTTTTTTTTTTTAACATTCCCAAGAAGTAAACCATTGACAGTAGTTCCACGGGCATCGAAAAGGAAGAGTAAACCTCACTGATTTTTAAGGCCTGAACCATGATATGAAATAAGTCGATAAAGTCTAAATCCAATTTCCAAAATTCGAAAGGTAAATGCGCAATATGTGACTCACCTGATGATCTTATTCTAAATAGTATCTCGTTAGACAACCACTATGTTTATATCCTTTCTTTCTCATACAAAGTGCGTATACACTTAACAAAACCACTTTTTCTTTGAACAGTAAAGAGAGAACCAAATAAAAAAAGGGTCCGGCCCTCCTCAGTATCACCTAGGAAGAGGCCATTGATTGGAATAGAAAATTTAGTAAGAATTAGGTTCGAATAAATTTCCTGGGATCCTTTTCCTTTCGAACTACAAACATGGGAATCGTTGAAATAGCTCTTTGATTGAAAGAGGCTGATTCCTATAATACATTACTCCAGTCGAGTCCAATGGAATTTCAAAATGAAGATATTTTTATTTTGTTCCAAACGTGTTGCAGAACCATCTAGAAAGCAATTGATAGTGATACAGTTTGCTTCCTTAACTCAATTAGCAGAACCCCTAGAGTCCACTCCTTCCCCACACTACGAGTGAAAGGGAAAAAGTAAAGACTACCATTAAAGCAGCCCAAGCAAGACTTACTATATCCATATGAATTATGTCCCCTATCTCTATAAATATAAAGGAATTGTTCCATTATTCCTCACTAATAATAGTAGAATCAATGGCGCAGAGTCAAAAAGAACGAAGACTATTAATAAACCAATCCAATAAATTCGCTCATTTTATAAGAAATTTCTATATGATTTATAATCGGGAAAGATTAAACCCAAGCAAAATCCGCAGTAACATCTCAAGGGAATGTTACTAATGGAACATGTAGGAATAATAGGTCCTATTCTTTTTTTGTTGACCCTCATTTGAATTGATTGGATGCTTGAGCACTGAGATATTTTCGTGAGTTCCTCGTATATAATAAAGTATCTTCCGCCCCCTTCCACAACTATTTCGATTTCCTATCGGGCTCTCCAAGGTCCAGTCATTATACAATGGATTAATAATAGAAAATTTTGATTTGTAGTAGAAGGTAATTGCGAAGTCTTGATAGCCCCTCGAGCATTCGAATATTTACTTGAAAGCTAAGCCTAAATATGCAATGCAAGGATATTTACAATTTTTTCTAAAAACACCCAGACCAAAACAAGTATCAACAGTCTGCTTTCTCTGCTTCTGCTGGCGAATCATTCGGCGGGTTATATCAACAGAAGAAAAAAAGAGATTTCCAGTTTTTTGTTGATCAGGCGACACCCGGATTTGAACTGGGGAAAAAAGGATTTGCAGTCCTCTGCCTTACCACTCGGCCATGTCGCCAAAATGCTACAAATACAAAATAGATGAAAACTTTCCCGGATTACTGAACTGCTTTTTTATTGTACTTGCACCTTGAGTTCTGTTTTCCTTAATTTTTCCTAAAAGTCAAAGAAATCCTAATCCTTCTTCCCTTTTGATTGGGTTTGATTCATCCTTTCAATTTCGATTGAGTCTATCTCCAAATTCATAATGTTCAAAACTTTCTCTTACCTTTCTATTGAAAAATCAAATGTGGATTTTCATTCGCAAAATACAAAATTCAACTTTCAGAAAATAGGACCCAGTAACTATTGCCTTAGAATGCATGAATGATTCTTGGATTTGAATCTCCCAATTTTGGTTTCCTAATGACATAAGAAAATACAACTTGATATATGATATATAACCAATCAGTTCAGTATGGATTTTTGCAATCAAAAAATCCTTCTCAATTTTAATTATTAATAATAATTATAACAACAATTATCAGTATATGTAAACCCCCCAAGATAAATTGTTAGACGGATATATATTATTTATATATGTTCCCGATATAGAATTATCAGATATCAGAAAAGTATCATACTTCAATTTGAATTTTGAATTGAATAGAAAATTGAAATTATGTTTTCGGAGAGCACAACCTGTGTTGCCCCGAATAGAACATAAAACGACAATAAAACAATAAAAGAGAAGAAAGACAGATATTATAGATATCTCCACACGTGTTTAAGCCATACAAACCTTCTTTTCTTATCCACTTCACAATCGTATTCTACTCAAAAATCCGTAAACAAAATATCTCTCTTCTCTGCGAATCATTTTTTGAACAATGAAATCCATAACATAAAGGGGGGTTAAATGCTAAAAAACCGATTCTAATTCTATATATTCTTTCTGATTTTTATGCCTTTATCTCAGCGAAAAGATCAAATGTCCAATCCATTTATTTTTCTGGTATTCA